CTGTAACAGAAAAGACTGGCACCGGTTGGTTATTCAACAGCAGATAGGCTTAGAGCCTTTAGTTGCCCTTGGATTCTCCAACTTTTGCAAATGAACCCCGTTCAAGTTCCATCCCAACTGTCTCATCTTGAGAAAGGGCAATATGGCAATCTTTATTAGAATCTTTCTCCAATGCTTTTCCGGGGTGAAGCTGCTCAAGTTGATGTTAATTAAGTGTTCTGTTATGGTAGCGTGTGTCTTTTGACTGGCCAACCAGAGTTAACCTGCAGAGAGTGGCCCAGTAATCTTCTCCATTAGGTTAGGGTGGCCACAGTGGGATGACGAGGCAGGAAGTTAGAGATGCAGCAAGGCTTCATATAGGTGTGATCTAGGATTGCTGTTCAAATCCATGAGCAATGTCACTGTTTAAATGAAGTACCATCCCTAGCCCGCTAATCCATCGTTCTATGGGTCACCCTTTTGCGGAAGTAGGGTAAGTTTATTCAAAGTAAGCTAGATAAAGCTATCCTGTAAACTAGCCTTCTATGAGTAGGAGTAGTAGCCAGCTAGGTAGTGACTAGTGCTGGTTTCGCAGACTATGCGTCTAGTGTATCAGGCAGGATAAGGGTCTGGATAAAAGGCTGGCCGCGCGTGTGAGTGAAAAGCTCACCCAGCCGATCACGGCGATGGGTTCCAATGTTAGTTCAGCGGTTAGATGCGTCTGCCGTTGCGCAATAGAATTCTATCTCCGATATGTACCTTCCTTCCATCCGGGAGTACCCGTTTATCAGTGATCTCTTGGAAACCAACATAGTCCAGTGTACCAAATAGTGGTCGGATCCTAGATTTAAAAGAGTCATTCTCCCTGATCGGGCGGGAGTAAGAAGAAGAAGGAGCACTTTCATCTTCCCTTCCGGGCTTACAAGACGAGACCTAGATGGTACGTTATAGGATATTCGAAAAAAAGCAAGTAGGACAAAATGACTGAGGTAAACACGCGGTAGTCATTCAAACAAAAGACGCTGAGGAACCTCCATCGAGCCACGTGATCCGCTACAACTCACACAAAGACTAGGTTCGGCTTCTCAAAAGAAAAGGGGGGGGAGAAAAGAGGACAGGGGCGCTCCCCGCTAACCGAAGTCTTGGATTTTTCTTTCAAAGGAAAGACAAGCAGTGGTTTCCCAGTTATCTTCAATTACTTAGTGAGAGCTTATCGAATTGATGTAAGGCAGGGATACCATGTAGGAGGCCTGATCATACACCTTAACTCACTAGAGCGAGCGTGGACATTACCTTGAAACGTCGGTCGTTGACTACCCTGTCGGTAGAGTGGCTTTCTCCTAGAGTGTATAGCTCATTCGAAGTTCGACCTCATGAAACATAGAGCTGTCAAAGTCCTCTCCTTCTAGTCGTTCTTACAGTCAAGTGACTGACCTTCCCTTCTTCGGTCGAGCTGAGGGTAAATTTGCTAGTTTCTTAGAAGGCTTGACTTCTGTAGTCTAATTCCGGGGATTCTTTCAACTCATGTTGGAAAAGACGGACTCCTCTCCTGGATTGGATCAGTTGCCAACTTTGCTATCAGAGACCCATCAAAACCAAGCAACTCTTCTTGTACGGTCCCACCAACACAAAAATCTTCTCTTTCACTTTCTTTCCAAGGCAATTAGGATTTGCCAGTTCCGGACAGACTTACTTCACTGGCGCACATGATCACTCCGACCTATGGCTTTTCGATGATTTCGATCAGACAGAAGCTGAGAGTGGTGCTCCAGCTCCCACTGAGCTCTCCTCATCGGCTAAAAGTCTACTAAAAATCCTTTCTGGAAAAGAGTGTAGACTTTTCTCCAAGGATGCTAGGATCTTCCACAAAAAAAGGAACGTACCTGTCGTACTCATCGCCAACCAACTACCACTACCACGCTCAATCAATATACCGGAAAGATTTATTCTAATGCATTTTCAACAACACATTCACGAACTCAGAGCTGGGTGATAGCAACGCTGTGGGCTTGCATCAACAGGAGACTCAAACAACACTTAGATTAGATATTACCCCGGGATACTATACATAACCTAGAGATCTACTAAAATAAATTCTTCATTCAACCCAGAATCGACAGAAGCATAAACGTACTATACTAAAGAAGAAGGACCCCTAGCATTTGTAGTCAAAAACGCTTTCACCGACGAGAATGCCAGAGACTTCGAGATGAGGAGGGAATCGACTAAGACAAAAGGGAGGGGCAAAGAGTAGCTGGGAAAGCGAGAGGATAGTTTTGGCTCGACCAAGCAGTCGTTTCACTCAACTAAACCAGTCTTAGTAGTAGCCTAGCCTAATCTTGAGATTTCCCTTACCATGGGCTGTAGGAGAGGTTTCTAGCTTTACTTCGAGGATAGATCGAAAGAATTTAACTAGACCAGATCGACTTCAAAAGGAGGCTGCTCCTGATTCTTTTGCAGCTGCAGGAATATAGGTTACTGCATAAAAGCAATCAATCCGGTAATGCAGGAAAGGCAAGGAAAGCAGTCCCGGAGTGGAACTGTGAAAGAAAATATCTATCATCAACATCATCACCGGTAGGGAAGGGAGTCATTCAAATAAAGAAGTCACAAAAAAAGGATCCGGATAAAGAGAAGAATCGGGTTTAGCGGTAATGGCATAAGCCAAAGCTAGATAACCGGAGTTTAGGCAAATGGGTACGAGATAAAAAGGTTTTGAAATGAATATTCCGAAACCAGATAATCAACCGAAGGAGATTCCCCTGCAAAAAGGAGATGGCTCTAGTTTCATACTAATCTTCGATTTTCGAGATTCCCTAAGGTAAGGCATCCCAAGGAGCGAAGCGGCTCAAAGGATTGGCAATTCAGCTCAGTCTGGTCTGAGGAGATGGGCTAGGCTACTCGCCCCATACATAGGAAGAGGGGGAAGTCAAGTACCTAGATCCAAGATCACGATATCCGGTTTGGTGGTAATATCCCGAGGAAGGGCATAAAAGAAAGCACCAAAGCAAACAAAGTAGATTCTTTGTTGAGTCAACTGGCAACTGGGATTGCAGCGGATCTAGTGGTTCTCCTATTCTATGGTCTTGCTGCTGAGAGAGAGTAAGAATAGAAAGCAGAAGCTCGCCCGAAGATGCTTGACCTAAGAGATAGAGACGAGAACGAGACTAAGAAAATAAGATATTGGAGTGGAAAGAAGCAGTGCGAGTAGAGTAGGGGAGATAGGTCAAAGAAAGAAAGTACTGAAAGGGGGATAACCCCAACCCCAGAAAAGGAAGAGCTTAAGTTCTTTTAAAGACTTATTTCCAGTTCTCTTTAGTAGAGACATTAGGGGGGAAAACATTCTCACAAAGAAAGAAGAGCACCATAGTACTTACTATAGGGCGGAGCTCCCTGCTTAAGCTGAAAACCGCTGACTTGCTTGAAGAGCAGTAACTAGCTTACTTGAAAGAGAAAGACTTGAAAGGCAAGGCCTCTTTAGTAGCACCAGACAAAGCATTATTCTGAAGCAAAGCCGGGAAAGGTCAAAGACGCTCGACTAAGCAAAACAGTTGCAGAGTCTCATTCAAAGAGCTGATGTTGCGGTAAAGTCAAAAGAGAGTTCTGAGTTCACAACGTTCGAAGATGCTCTTAGGAGCTTTGGTACGAGACGAAAGGGAGAGGGATAGGGCGGCAAGGCAACCTCTCTGCTAAAGCAGGAATAAGCTCCACCGGCTAGAGGGACGAGAGAGATGTTATTCGAACGACAGAATGGACGGGCTTAGGGCACGGACAAAATGAATCGCCCGACAGGAGCATCAATGCCTTATTAGAATTAGAAAAGCAGATCAGGAGTTAAAGAGAGTTTTCGTTTTCAAAGAGAATCACACCTTCCTTTCTGCTTTTGCCCTTGCTTTAATGCGCCCCTTGAAAAAGGACGATTTGGCTTTGAAAGGAATTCCTCTCTTGCATTGCGGCTAAAGGCAGAATTGTTTTCGAATAAGCTGTTTGAAGGAATTGAATCCATAGTAGAACTACACCCATGCACAAGTTAATCCTTGAAGAGCGGGTAGGCATAGAATCGGACGACGGAGGGAGCTCTTACTGCTCTGCTCGAGAAGGAGCTGTGAGACTGATGTTTGTTCTCGCATCCGCAATCGAAAGGGCAGGGGCAAGGAGTAGTTAAAATAGAACTAAGCAGAAGGGATTCAACGTATCCGGTCTCGCTTTCCATTTCCCTTACTAGCCAGACTAGACTCCCGATTGCCTGCCCGGGATAAAGAAATCGGCTACTCTTTCTCCGCCAAGGAGAAGGATTAGTTGCTATTTCTGTCTCCGCCATGCTAGCAATAGGAGATAGTTAGCTTTCAATCTACCTGTCCCAATCGGCATCCTAGAAGATCCCCGGCTAGGCAAGAGAGAGATCGACTAGCAACTTCTTTAAGTCAACTGCTATGCCTATCTCTTCTCTTTCACCAACTCTATCCTATAGAATGAGTTGCTTATTCTATCTGTCAGCTAGACAAGTAGAAGCTATGATTGGAAGCTAGCAGTATAGACTTGTTTCCTATTGGATTAAGCTAATCTAACTCTTCCTGAAAGTGTTGCTAAGGGTAGTTCAGTTTGAAATCTAGCTATAGTAGGAAGGAAGTAGCTGACCCTGAGGAAGCCGAAAGCATACCCAGAGAAAGGAAGAACCATGTTTGGAAGTAGGACTTGCCTTAGACTGACTCTATAAAAGAAATAAAAGAAAGAAGAATCTTTTTCGTAAAGAAGGTGTATCCCCCAAGGCAAGGAATCAAATTCAGTGACATAATTTATAAGCATCTGATGAAGCAAAAGCCTAGTTCTCGGTAAAGAAAGCTCTCACCTCAGGGAAGGGGATCCATTCCATTTTATATTATTCTTTATATGGTCTTGGACGGGAAAATAAATGCTAGAAGAGTTGGAGCCCTTCTTATTCAAGTCAGATTTGTAGCTAAGCTCTTCTATAAGTGAGTTCTCTGGGCTGAGAAGCACAGGTAGGTGCTTACATCTGATGGATTGGGCAGTTCTACACTTATCTGCTTTTCTTATAAATATAAGAACTCGGTAACTAGCTTCGCAACTAACCCCGAGAAGGATAGAATAGCTCGACCGGTCCTATCTCTACACATCAACTCATGGTACTCCCTGGGCCCCCTAACAGGTTAGCGACAGCATTCTCGAGGGCCATAAATCATCGCATCTATCTACGGTAGGTAGGTCAAGTTTATAGGTCGAGCACTTTCATACATATAGTAGTCAATCATGATATAAATTCTTTCAAAGCTCGGGATTTCAGTCAGTGATAGACAGCTTGGCTAGCTATCCTCTCAAAAAGGTCATTCAATCTCAGTAGTGGCAGGAAGAACACAGCTCCCAGGCGTACTGATAAGGCTTAACCGGAATGGCCGAAGATCAAAACCTAAATCAGGGGTTGATCATCGAAGCCAGGGCTATAAGGATTCAGGAATTTGAGCGCTGATGTAGCTAACAGCCACCTTCATAGTCGATTCATTAGGGTCGTCACCTTCTAGCCAACTAGTTGAAGTCTCCACCGCTTTCTTTGTCTGTTAAGCCTCACAGCCGAAAGGCCGATCCCTCTTTATTCTTTCTCTTTCGTCTTTGCGGAAAAGAGGCGGGCAATCTTGCGGAGAGTTGGTGGTAAATTCTTTTATATAGTTAGTGTTCCGCGAGTGGGATAAGGACAAATCCGAGATCAAATAGAACCGCAACACCCCCGAGGTTCAAAAAATAACATAAATGAGGACAACGTGCCGTCCCAAAATTCTAATAAAACACGCTATTTACCCTGTCTTTACTTCCCCAGGCCTTTATTTGATCCTGTCTCCTAGTGGTTACCATCTCTACTTACTATTTCTTCTCTCTTTCACTCCTTCAAGGCTTCGATTAAAGCATCAAAAGACGGGATCGCTATCACCCTACGTGACTTAGTCTAAGAGCTTCGGTATATAGAAATGAATTCATTATTCAATTCTATATTCAATATAAATTTATTTAACTTTCCCCAAGCACCCGGAGCTCTTTCTTCCTTAGAGCTACTTCTCTCAGTGCATTCGATGGAGCCAGAGGAAGAACTCCTACGCAAACAGAAAAGACTGGGGCTGTAAACTCCAACTGTAGCAGCAGTAATACCATCAAGAGCGTCAAGGCTTAGAGCTTCTTCTCAAGCTGCCTATTCTGTGCGTGGGTTAACTATTGATTCAATTGCGCAACGCAAAGAAGCCTAGTTGTCCTAAGAGCTGATTCGGGAACTGCTTCAATTCCAAGAGGAGCGCTTACTCTTGCAGCTTTTTCTTTCACAACTCTTTCTATCACAACCGATTTTTCCTCATACGGATCTAAGCTCTCGCAAGTGCCTTCCCTTCCTGGCGCGCAGACAGACCATCTTTAGTGAAGTCCCTCCTTCCCTATTTCTTTGGTATTTCTACCGCACCTGTGAGAAGAAAGCAGCTAAGATTCATAGTTTATGTCGCCGATGGTACGATTGGTCCCGATGAATTAAAGAGAGAGCACTCCTCTAGTCGAAAAGAAAGAATCACTCACCTCACGAGGCCAGGAAACCATAGGATGAATGGAACATTGAACCCGAAGTATAATATAAGAAGAATGTGGTGCAGAGGTGGAGTCCTTCCTTTGATCCTATGAAAAACACACAAGGCAAGACTACAATTTGGGTTCGGGTTCCAAACCTTCCCATTCATTGTTATAATGAAGAGTTTTTATGGAACTTGGGGAACATAATAGGCAAATCTCTGAAAGTAGATTGAAAGACTCTCGCCTATGAACAGAGTGACAAGTCTATTATTGAGCGTGGCAGATTCGAAAGAAGTCCTTGTTTTCAAACTGTTAGAATGGCGTTTGACAGAAAAGAAAAGGAAGCTCCGCCAGGCAATATTCTACTACTGACTGACCTGTTTAGAGGATAGCAGGGAGCAAGAGTGTCTGTCATAGAGTATCCTTTACTTAATGATTAGGAAAGGAGGACTGAGCAGCATGTCTCGTTTCGAGTGCCCTTGAACTCCACTCGCTGCATAGAGACGGCGAGCTACTACTTATACTTAGAAGTACTATTGCTAAACGAACTTTCTGACTGGAAAGGTCCTGAATTACATTTATTTATTCAGAACGGACTGAGGGATTTCAATCTTACTGAAGGCACGCAGGAGATTATAGACCAACTAATGAACTAGTTGAAGAAAGACAGGGATTATACCACACACAGCTTCTTTCTTTTTCTTGTTTAAAGGATATTCCTCACTGCTCACGAAGGGTGGGCTAGTAGCTAATGAAGGAAGTTGACTTGGTTATTTGATGGGAAGGAATCTAAACTAAAAGGCTCTCGCCTAAGAAGTCAAGGTATTCGAAAAGGATAGAAGGGAATGGTCTTAGAATAAGCTAGTTGACACACTTATCTATGAGATAAGAATTCTATGTATATAGGATATAGGTAAGGTATGGTATAGGCTCTTAGAGATATTATCATTCGTGTGGAACTCTATATTACATTATTCGAATGGATCCTAATTATTTCTTCCTTTATTTTATGTGCGGAGTGCCGGAGTAAGGTTTTACGGTGATCGAGTCTAGGTCTTCCGGTATAGTTTCCTACTAAGACCTGGAGCCTAGGTTAACATTCTAAGGGTAGAATACAGGACTCTTTTTTATAGGTCATGAGTCTATCCTGCTATAGAGAAAGAATCGTGTAAGGGAAGGAGTTAGGGTATAGAAATATAAGTCATTTTCTTTGATCATGATATTTTGACTAAAAAGGAATGTTTGAAAGTGACGACTTTCGGAGAGAAGATCAATAGATCAACTACCTTAAACTTAAAATCTCCTTTAGGTGTAATTGCTCATTTTTTGATGGATCGGATTTACGGAGATAGGTTGACTCTCTTTCTTCAAAGAGTTCTACATAGTACTCCTATGATTCCTAAGGAATCCCACAACTACGAATGCTGCTACTCGATAAAGTTAGCCTAGCTAACCCTAACTTATTCAGACTACTCTAGAACCAATCTCTTTTCCACTAACCCTACTCTGTCGCCTTGTTTATTAGTTCTCGTACATATACTAAGTAAGCAGTGAGAGAAGGACTAGTTCCAAGCCTAGCATATACTAGACAAGTAAGATAGTGAAAAGAGACAGAATAGGATAGTTAGTTGATTTTTAAATGATTGATAAAGAAGCATAGGGCTATAGTAGAAGTTGGATTGACTCCCGCGAATAAGTAGAGGGATGCCACAGCTTCTGGAATAACTTCTTTGCTTGAATTCTATAAGCTTCCTTTTTGCCCTCCTCCTTTCGTTATCTGCGATCTAGGCTGAGCTAGAACGTATAGGAGTTGTTTGCCTAGTCTGTCTAACTAGGAAATCAAGAGGTACATCAAAGGGGCTTTCTATATCCTATAAAAAAAAGAGCCTAACTGTATTTGATTGGGTAGAAGAGAAGGATGCTAACTAGCTTAATAAGTCACTGAGATATTGGTACATCTATTAGAAAACTTACGTACTCTACCAAAACTACCCCCAGTCCGATGCGGTTAAGAATCTGTGCACTATCTTTCAGAATATACTGCATTTCTATCCTACTTCGCGAGATGCCTCAATTTTTTCGTGCTTTGTCTAGTCTGACTCTATCTAGTGGTTCTCCCGACAATATCTCTCATTGCTTGGCTAAAGTTGTCCATTGACAAATAACTCCCTAGTTAAAAAGAGAAGAATGCTCAGATAGGTGATAGCCTCTTCAGGATTATTCTAATGATTATGTAAAAGCAGGATGGTTTCTCTCGGATCTAAGACTAAGGCATAGTCCTTTCCTCCATTCACTTATATATTCCACCTATACAGACAATCCAGATTCAGTGACAGACCCTTGAATAAGAGATCTCCTATGGAGACTTCCCCCTTTCAACCTTAGAGCATCCACAGGGCACAGGGAAAAGCTCAGTCTGGTATGATTCTACCTTAGCCAGCTTCACATATAGGTCTCACATGTCTTCTTTAGTGTGAGTGAGCTTCTGCTGCAAGGCTTGTTTATTTCAAACAGATTGGGACCTAAGTTTTTAGGTCTTATCCTCTTTCAATGGAGAGGGTAATATGAAAAAGCAAGAAAGATATATTTCTTGCAAGACCTTCTTTTTCTTGACAGCATTTCCTTATGTGAAAAGGTTGATTCCTTCTAAGTCATACAACCACTCTGCTCTAAGGCTCATTGATCCGCTCCATTCGATAAGGGTTGGAAGACTTATACTAGCTAGCTTGGCAAGGTAGGTATAGTACTTGGTTGGAGTAGTTGATAGCACACGAGTAGATTCGATTGGAACTAAAAGAAAAGCGTATTACTAGAACAAACTATCAAAGTAGGAATCTGCTCCTCCTATTTTCTAATGAGATGGTACTAGGTTAGGTGTATTCAATAATGTCTCTGGTTCTATCCTAGGAAATCGTAATGAAATGTGAATCCCTGTGTCTTGACCCTATGATCTTATTGGTAATTAATCATGAAGCCATAATTTTCTTTATCTCTCTGTCATCTAGTGATCCACTAACAACTCTTTATCAATCGAACCGCACGCAGTCAAGGAAATAAATAAGCTAAGTATCCTTTGTTGACTCCTCTTTGCTAAATGTATTGGATGCAGGGGAAGAGGGGGACTCCGGATCTACGCTCTTGTGTGAGTCACTCATTATCTGAGAGTAGGAAGCTCAAAGAATTATACATTCATTCCAAAGAAGTTTATTTCACTTAACTTTGCTTCTCTATTATAATAGTTATATTATAGGGGGACTTCTCTTATAACACACATTTGAAAGCATGGAAGCTCTACTAGAGACTGAGTCATCGGTTAGACTACTGGGGGTCCCTATAGAATGGCTCACTCTCATATACTCCAATCAGGAAAAACCTTTCTCCGACACTTGCTTTCCAACTCTCTACTGGTCTAACGCCATTGATACGGATTGTACTGATCGTGGGGGAAGAACTACAAGTGTTA